GGGCGGGCCGCTTGAACGGGACCTATTCTCTTAATAGGCGGCAAAGCTGAATAGTAAAGGGGCCGAGCTGACTGATGAGTGCCTTTTTAGCCTTTAGAAAAAGGCTCTCATGTGAAGCTAACATGGCTGGCTACATACAAGTATAGCCAAATCCAGATGAGACGGGACGGACGGTCAGAGGCCACAGCGGGACTACCATAGGAAAGCCCGCCCCCGCTAGCTAACATAGAAATCTATTCCCGGATGGATAGCAATAGTATCTATGTGAATCTCTTCCCGACCAGGCCAGGCCGAATCAGGCCACCACTTGGGATGGGAATGGCTCAGCCCACATGCATCATTTGATGAAAGCACTCCAGTCCAGTCGCCTCCTCGAAGTGGCTTGTCAACCACGCTTTCCCTCCCTCAAAACAATACTCCTCACCAAATGCCCTTCCTTGGATTGGGGCAACACAGCAATGAGTAGTTCGCCCCAGGACTCCACCCCCTCGAGAGCAGGATGCCGGCCGAGATGGAGCTGGAAGCCAACCTAGACTTTCCTGGGACTTGCCGTGCCCCAACATCTAAATAAAAGGCAGGCGCCGAAAAGGAACCAGCCCAGCCTCTTCAAGAAAGCTTTGCTTGGTAGGCGCTGCCTATTCACTCGGACAATGCTCTGAACGCGAAAGTGTGCAGTTCCGCCCCCCCCCTTCTCCCATACTGAGTCACAGGCAGCGCCTCGGAAAGCACGGACGAGCCACATGCAGGGAAACTTGCACGTGTGGTTCTGGCCGGGGACCCCGGTATACTGTACTAATATGTGTAGGTCCCCGTAATTCGAGTGAGATTGTCATGGCGCAAAAGCAGATATGGTCCGGTATTCCCTTGTTCCCTGTATTGGTTATGTTCTTCATTTCTTGTCTAGCAGAAACTAATCGAGCTCCGTTTGATCTCCCAGAAGCGGAAGCTGAATTAGTTGCAGGCTATAATGTAGAATATGCGCGGGATGCGATCCTAAATAGTCCACTGTTGGCGGAAGCCAATGTCCCGGGGTCCCGGGGACTCATTCTGACTGAAACAAGGGGTGGGTCTTTACCAACTTAAAAATATTCGATTTTAGGGAAACCAAAAAACGTGAGCGCCTAGCGCGAGCCTTATTGAAAGAAAAGGCCCCTTACTATAGAACAAAGCAACGGATTGAGCTGCGCGAAAGCCGTTTCGCGTTAGCGCATCCGTTTTCTTGCTCGTTAGCGTCCCTTATTGAAAACTCAAGGAAAGCCTTTTTTATATATGTATTCTATTAATGCGCGAAAGCATGCGAAGAAAGCAACAAGCGAGAAAAGCCCTATCTATTTTCTTAGTAAAGGACTTTTCTTGCTTGTTTAGTAAAGTCACGCTTTTCATTTTGATAGGAGTAGGTGCTTGCTGGGGCAGGGCACTCTTCATTCTTCATTCGAAACTAATGAATGTCGGGTCGGGGCTTTCTGCCTTGTTATCAAAAAGGGAGTTGGGTAAAGCAAACTCCCTCCTTGGACGAGCACGGGGCTTAGTCAAGTAGAACCGGGTTGCGCTGCTTGATGCTCTGATCGAAAACAAATCAGTGGGGCCATGCCGGTACGACTGAATATGCGTTAAAAAGGTCAATCCCTCCCCTACGACACCAAAAAAACCGGGCCGAACTTCTAACAGCCCGCCCGCTTCCATAGAACAATATCGTGGCAACGTAGACCTAAGTGGTCATATTGGATCCTTGGGAACCATCACAAGTACGGCCGGCCTATATTTGAACGAGAATGCCGTGTCGTCCAGCGGAGCCTAGAAGAAGGTGACTCGGAGCCTAGAAGAAGGTGACTCGCGCAGACAGCTGACTCCTTTTCAATAGAAAGGAATAGCCAAACCAACCCAGCTGGCTGGTCAATCTCAGAGATCTTATCGGCCGGCAACCCGGAGACGGACGACCACGGTCCCGACCTTACCAGCACCGGAGGTGTACTAATCAATGAACCCCCGAAACCTACTTTCTTTTCTGACAAAATCAACCAAGCCTAACCGGTCACGACATGTTGTTGATATTGATTGAGTTTGAGGGACTTTCGCTGACTGAATCCATCCATAAACCTAGACCCCGGCAACCCTCGTAACCAAAGCGTCACGACAACATCCAAAGGTCACCCTTGGATTCTTAAGTAGGGGGGCAAGGAGGGGCACGTAGGAATGCCGACCACTACATAAGCCACTAGTGGCTGAGAGAAAGCGAACAGCACCTTGTATAGGTTGGGCGGAGCTTGAAGAAACGAGCCCCTATCAGAGAAAGCCATTGCGCGCTAGCCTAGCTAGCTAGCGTTTTTCAGCTGGCTGTTATGTTAGTTGTAGCGCGCCTTCCCTCCTTCTCTCACTTCGGAAAGATTTAGCAGTATTTTCTTATGATGACCCGGTCGAGAGAGTGCGATACATCGGTGTAAAAGATTGAGTGGAATCTGTGACTAATAGCTTCTTCGCAACCGGATGGAGCAAGAAAACGGATGCGCTAACGCGCAACGGCTTTCTAAAGCTCTTACCTTGCTTGTAGTTTGATGTCTATCTATGATTGATTTAGTTAGTGTTCAGTCTACCCTACCGTACTGTGAAGAAGTCGATCTATAAGAGAATCATCTTTCATCTTCTCTTGAGTCAATCTGCAGCAGAAAAATCACTGCCCAAAGGTGCTTTTACGAAATTCTTTTTCATTTCCCTAATAAGGTTTCTCAAAAATTGCTATTATAAAGTATTGCTCGAAGTCCGTGCCCTTAGTCCCGACGAGTTCCTTGTCTTTTAGCCATTCTTTCTGTAGTTTATTCTCTTTTGAACGAATCCCGTACAAGAAAGAATCAGGAATAGCTTTTCTCAAAAATGTCGAAGGATTCTATCCAGCCACAGGTGTCCCTACGGCTACCTTGTTACGAACGATTCAGAGAAGGGATTCCATCCAACTCCTAAGACAGAAGTCAAACGGAGGGAGATGAAGCTCAGGAACAAGCACTCAAACGGGCCCCACATCAACCGTCGGATCTCGAAGACCCACCACAACTATACCATATATGTAAGATTTATAACACTAGTCAAATGACTATAATGCCCAGAATCTAAACCACCTCGAAGACTCCTAGGTAAAAGTGTAAAAATCTCACCCAATAGGGGTACTTACATAAATTACATATTCTCATCTTCGAATTATCCCGGGTAAGGATAGAACCAGAAGCTGTAACAAACATTTGAACTCTGCAACAAACTAAGTGCAATCCTCTCTCTCTCTCTAGTTCTCTGTATAAGAAGATTTCAAGAAACATCTATAAACATATTATGAGCACCTATAGGGAGAAGCTACCTTCCTTAAAGAGCAACAGCAGATAATACGATGCATGTTTCGGAGAATCGGTTATCCGCTGTTAGAATATAGGATTTAATGATTACCAATATCAAATTTGTCAAGAGAGATGTTGTGTGGCACGTGTGCCTCATTCAATACTTTGAACAATGCGGAGCGATGCACTTCCGATGCCATTAGGAGACCCAGAATGGAGATTTGTGCAGGCATTCGGTTGAGCTGTTCTACCACAGTATATTCACTCTTCCGGATCTCGTCATTCCCCCGATTTCTGCGACTTCAGGCTCAATCCTTTCTCCTGTGGATGCGGCAGCCTCCAGATTGTAATTCCAGGGTACTTGATGGTCGGTCTCATAGGGGAATTTTTGTGGGAATTGGATTGTGATGGGTTTGACAGTGTGGGATACTGGTATGGTAGTGACACGTGATGGTGATGACTGATTTTGAGTAGGATGGCTCATGGAGTTAGGTAAAGGATATGAAATGGAAATGGGCTGGGGTGTGCCTTTGGGAACTGCTATGACGAGTGGTAACTGGTTTTGGCGTTGGGCATTGGCAACAGAGGTAGTGGCATAAGGAAAATTAAGAGGCTGTGACATGTTTTCTTGAGGAGTTATGATAAGGGGTAAGGTAAGCTGGAGCTGTTTTGAAGATTCTCCTTCTTCCCCGAGATGAACCATCTGAGAGATGACGTTGTGCAAATCTGGCCTATTATTCCTGGAGGAGTAATGAGCTGAGACGGATCTATCTTTCTTTTGCTATTGGCAAACCTGATCCTCCTCTCCTTCATGAGTTGGCTTTCAGCGAGTTCTTGCAACTCCAGCTGTTGATACTGCTGATCATATTCTTCAGGTACTGAATCTTCCACTGATTCCATCGGTGCAAAAGGAACCATACTGGCGGTAATTACTTGGTGTAGCAACTGGGTATGTGAAATGTGGCCAAGCGAGGCTCTTATTGGGTCTAGTTGCTGCTGCTTGCTAGAGCTAGACTTAGTTTTCTTACTGCCTGAAGAACTGATCATGTTAACTCCATAAGATAAGAGCTACCTCCTTCTTCCATGTCAGGTGGAGGGATTATGTTTCTGCCAACCTTCCGGTTTGTTTCCTGTTTCTTGAGATGGTGTTCAGTCTCGAACTTCTTGACCATGGTAATCCTGTTCATAACCTCCCAATGTCAGCCTTTCGCTCTTTTTGAGTGAGTCCGCCCACGGGATCTATTTTGTTCCAGACACCAATAGGGATAAAAACCTTTATGCTTCTTGCTTGATAAGTGAGTTTGCTTTCCCTTTCGGCTAGTCTTCAATCATGAGGAAAGCTGACCCCACTTTCATTGACCAGTAAGTGATAGCTCTCAGGTTCGCAGAATGACCGATGGAACCAACTGAATCCACTCTCGTGACATGATCGAAGTTCGATCCACCACTTTGGGGAAAGAGATGAGAAGGTCTACCGTCAGTGTGCTCCTAGCTCTTGCAGGTGGGTAGCTTCCCTCGTCTGATAAGGTAGCTCCGGTAGTCTCGAGAAGCTGCTGCTGGGCCTTGTATAGGTCCAATAAGTGTCCCATTTCCGAGGTAACTATCACTATAAAGAGTAGCGACCTATTCAGCGACATATGAGTTTGTCGCATAATGAGCCGCTCTCCTCTGAGCAACCTC